ATTCGTGAAGCAGAAACATAAATGTACTCCCATTAATGTGGAATAGGCGGAACTGAATTAGTCAATTCAAGTCAGCGTTGTCAATTTATCCAGAACTTCTCTCTTTTCCTCGGTGAAACAAGAATCCGTTTTGCTCAAACCAAAGCACTTAGTTTAGCCTTTGTTTCCTCTGTGCCCTGTCTTCTTTAAAGATTCATCCAATGGAATCCCGACTCCCTTTCTTTTTGATTTCCATTCTATTTCTAATTAGAAATTAGAACCTAATTAAGATAGGATGACTAATGTATGCAGCCTAATGAGGAGTAATACTATAAAAATAAAGAACTCTATTTCAGAACTATGAGACAGAATATTCTGTTTTCTTATTTACTCTTTCTTTATTTTTGGATTTTATTTAAAGTAGATCGATTTAGATAATGTATATATAAGCAAAGTAATATACTTCAAACAAAGTAGGAATTCGCAAGATGGAGAAAATCATTGCAGTTATTATAGGGAAGTCTAGGGACTTAGAGCATATCCTATTTGAAGGAGGATGGAATTCAAATCAGGTAAGGGATCCTTCCTTCTATTGATTTGATAGAAATTCGTTTTTCTTTTCCTGTCTCTAAGATTTTCGATGAATGAGCCTGTGGTAATGCTTTTATCTCTATTCTATGGCGCAAGCGACCGTCCAGTCTATAAACAAGTACTAATGAGGAAATGAAAACTATACTAAAGGAAACATAGGATCTCTATCCTAAAATCTAAAAAAAGGACATATTAGGGCTATACGGATTCGAACCGTAGACCTTCTCGGTAAAACAGATCAAACGGATTATTATCGAAATGATTCGAACTGTTTCAAAGACCCAACATGCATTTTTTTGCATTGGGCTCTTTCATCAACTGATGTAAAGATCAGTTAGTCCACCATAGTTTTTCTTTACGGAAAGATAATGAGATGGCTCCCTGTGCTCTGATTGATTATTTGTATTATGATCTATCTAGGAGCAATACCAAAGTGTTTCAAAGGAGGATTACCTTGACTTAGGTCTGCCTCCGGCCTAAATTAAATCAACCTAAGTGAAATGGAGTCTCTATCGTTCCGCTGCAAGAGTTGACTATGAGACTTCATACACCCTAAAGTTCATAGAACGAAAAGAAGTTTTTTGGAGGCCCTTATCCTCATTACGCCTAGCATTTAGTGGGCTGGATATTTACCTTATCAACTAGCAAATCAATAAGGGTTCTATTTGATTAGGCACCTGAATTGGCACCTGAATCGGACTGAACCGACTGTTTGTCAGGCTACTGTTCTCCTATTCTCTCGAATCCATGAAGTAAGACATTGATTTTGCAATAAGATCAATTATGTTCATTGCATAATAAGCTCCCTTGAAAAGCATTGGCGCACGTGTAAGCGAGTTGCTCTACCGAACTGAGCTATAGCCCTTGTCAGAGATATCTTAACATATAGATAATTTCTTGTCAAGATGAATATTCTCTAATGCCAGAGGATATCTCTTTGATCTGTTTACTATATAACATACCAATAACGGAGCAGTATTGCTTATAAAAAGGATTCGATCTATAATCGATCGAAGTAATGGGTCTTCCTTTGTGGTGATAAATTGCCTACTTAACTCAGTGGTTAGAGTATTGCTTTCATACGGCGGGAGTCATTGGTTCAAATCCAATAGTAGGTAGGTAGGTAGAAAAATTACTAGATAGCATTGGACTTACTTCGCTTCGCTATCTAATAACTTTTTCTACCCCTCTTCCCTTTTTCTTTGTATCAACTAAACCATTGGATTGTATTCAATTGGATGGGGGAATCCAATTGATAGCCTCGACTCGTATCCTAGCTCGTCTGAGAGCTAGCTTCGCTTCAACCAACTCTTTCGTACCCTCAGCTCTACTCAAGTTAGCTTCGGCTATTTCAAGTGCCTGTTGAGCTTCTTCCGGATCAATGTCACTACCCAGTTCCGCATCATTTCCTAAAATGATGATCTCATTATTAACTATTCTCGCAAAACCGCTCCACAGAACCGCCGTTAACCATTGGTCGTTGAGGAGGCGTATTCTCAAAGGACCCATATCTACAGCTGTGTTAATGGGGGCGTGGTTTGGTAATACGCCAATTTGGCCACTATTAGTAGATAAAATGATTTCTTTCACTTCACAATCCCAAATAATTCGCTTAGGAGTTAGTACATAAAGATTTAATTTCATTTCTTCAATTTGTTCTCCTCTTCTAAGTTTATAGCTTTCGTGCTAGCTTCATCGATGTTACCCACCAAATAAAAAGCTTGTTCGGGTAGGCCGTCTAATTCTCCGGAAAGGATTAGTTGAAATCCCCTAATTGTTTCTGCAAGACCAACATACTTTCCTGCAGAACCGGTAAAAACTTCTGCCACAAAGAACGGTTGTGATAAGAAACGTTCAATTTTTCGTGCTCTTGCTACAGTTAAACGATCCTCCTCTGATAATTCATCCAACCCAAGAATTGCGATAATGTCCTGAAGTTCTTTGTAACGTTGTAAAGTTTCCTTAACTCTTTGCGCAGTTTCATAATGTTCGTTGCCAACGATCCGAGGCTGTAACATAGTTGAGGTTGAATCTAAAGGATCTACTGCTGGATAAATACCCTTGGAAGCTAATCCTCTGGAAAGTACGGTAGTAGCATCCAAATGTGCAAATGTTGTGGCAGGAGCAGGGTCGGTCAAATCGTCCGCAGGTACATAAACTGCTTGGATCGAAGTTATGGATCCCTTTTTTGTAGAAGCAATTCTTTCTTGCAAAGAACCCATTTCTGTACTAAGAGTAGGTTGATAACCCACTGCGGAGGGCATTCTCCCTAATAAGGCGGATACCTCCGATCCTGCTTGAACAAAACGAAAGATATTATCGATGAATAGAAGCACGTCTTGCTTATTAACATCTCGGAAATATTCTGCCATAGTTAGGGCAGTTAAACCAACTCTCATACGAGCTCCCGGCGGTTCATTCATTTGACCATAGACTAGAGCTACCTTTGATTCCTCCAAATTTTTTTCATTAATTACTCCGGATTCCTTCATTTCCATATAAAGATCATTTCCTTCACGAGTCCGTTCCCCTACTCCGCCAAATACGGATACGCCTCCATGAGCTTTAGCAATGTTGTTGATTAATTCCATGATGAGTACTGTTTTACCTACTCCAGCCCCCCCAAATAATCCTATTTTTCCTCCACGTCGATAAGGAGCTAAAAGATCGACCACCTTAATACCTGTTTCAAAGATGGATAATTTCGTATCTAGCTCGATAAAGGCAGGCGCAGATCTATGAATAGGGAATGTTGCATTAATATCTACAGGACCCAAATTGTCAATAGGTTCCCCAAGAACGTTGAAAATTCGTCCGAGAGTAGCTCCACCGACTGGAACACTGAGAGGAGCTCCCGTGTCAATCACTTCCAATCCTCTCATCAACCCGTCTGTAGCACTCATAGCTACAGCTCTAACTCGATTATTTCCTAATAATTGTTGTACCTCACAAGTCACATTAATTTCCTTACCGGCAGTGTCTCTACTCTTGACTACCAAAGCGTTATAAATATAAGGTAACTTGCCCGGGGGAAAAGTGATATCCAGCACGGGTCCAATAATTTGATCGATACGCCCTGTGCTTTTTTCTTCAATTGTGGAAACCCCGGGACGAGAAGTAGTAGGATTGGTTCTCATAATTATCACATAATTTTCAAAAAAAAAAGGAATTTGTCGAATTTTTTCTTGTTGAATAATGCCAAATCAAATCCAAAAAAATAGCCAAAAATCCAAAAGTCAAAAGGAAATGAATTAGTTAATTCAATAAGAGAGAAAGGGGGACGAGGACTTGATTTCGTTGCCCAAGCGAATCCCATTCAATCGTTTACTCATGGAATGAGTCCGTTGGAAAGTTCAATCAATCTTTTTTTTCATATACATTTCGCCTTTTGTGGAGGATCTGTCCCTACTCTACTTTCCTATCTAGGACTTCGATATACAAAATATATACTACTGTGAAGCATAGATTGCTGTCAACAGAGAATTTTCTTAGTATTTAGGTATTTACATTCAAAATAAGAAAGGGGCCTATTAAGAACTTGTAAAATAAGGATTAGGGATTGATTTGGGTTGCGCTATATCTATCAAAGAGTATACAATAATGATGGATTTGGTGAATCAAATCCATGGTTTAATAACGAACCATGTTAACTTACCATAACAACAACTCAATTCCTATCGAATTCCTATAGTAGAATTCCTATAGGATAGAACATACACAGGGTGTACGCCTTATATATGAATGAAACATATTCATTAACTTAAGCATGCCCTCCATTTTCTTTAATGAGTTGATATTAATTGAATACCCTTTTTGTTTTATTTTGTTTTAAAAGATTTTTGCAAAGGTTTCATTTACGCCTAATCCATATCGAGTAGACCCTGTCGTTGTGAGAATTCTTAATTCATGAGTTGTAGGGAGGGACTTATGTCACCACAAACAGAAACTAAAGCAAGTGTTGGATTTAAAGCTGGTGTTAAGGATTATAAATTGACTTATTACACCCCGGAGTATGAAACCAAGGATACTGATATCTTGGCAGCATTCCGAGTAACTCCTCAGCCCGGGGTTCCGCCCGAAGAAGCAGGGGCTGCAGTAGCTGCCGAATCTTCTACTGGTACATGGACAACTGTTTGGACTGATGGACTTACCAGTCTTGATCGTTACAAAGGGCGATGCTATCACATTGAGCCCGTTGTTGGGGAGGAAAATCAATATATCGCTTATGTAGCTTATCCATTAGACCTATTTGAAGAGGGTTCTGTTACTAACATGTTTACTTCCATTGTGGGTAACGTATTTGGTTTCAAAGCCCTACGCGCTCTACGTCTGGAGGATCTGCGAATTCCCCCTACTTATTCAAAAACTTTCCAAGGTCCGCCTCATGGTATCCAAGTTGAAAGGGATAAGTTGAACAAGTACGGCCGTCCTTTTTTGGGATGTACTATTAAACCAAAATTGGGATTATCCGCAAAAAATTACGGTAGAGCGTGTTATGAGTGTCTACGCGGTGGACTTGATTTTACCAAAGATGATGAAAACGTAAACTCACAACCATTTATGCGCTGGAGGGACCGTTTTGTCTTTTGTGCCGAAGCAATTTATAAATCACAGGCCGAAACCGGTGAAATCAAGGGGCATTACTTGAATGCGACTGCAGGTACATGCGAAGAAATGATGAAGAGAGCTATATTTGCGAGGGAATTAGGGGTTCCTATTGTAATGCATGACTACTTAACTGGGGGATTCACCGCAAATACTACTTTGGCTCATTATTGCCGCGACAATGGCCTACTTCTTCACATTCACCGGGCAATGCATGCAGTTATTGATAGACAGAAAAATCATGGTATGCATTTTCGTGTATTAGCTAAAGCATTGCGTATGTCTGGGGGAGATCATGTCCACGCCGGTACAGTAGTAGGTAAGTTAGAAGGGGAACGCGAAATGACTTTAGGTTTTGTTGATTTATTGCGCGATGATTTTATTGAAAAAGATCGTGCTCGCGGTATCTTTTTCACTCAGGACTGGGTATCTATGCCAGGTGTTATACCGGTGGCTTCAGGGGGTATTCATGTTTGGCATATGCCAGCTCTGACCGAAATCTTTGGAGATGATTCCGTATTACAATTTGGTGGAGGAACTTTAGGACATCCTTGGGGAAATGCACCTGGTGCAGTAGCTAATCGGGTGGCTTCAGAAGCTTGTGTACAAGCTCGTAACGAAGGGCGCGATCTTGCTCGTGAAGGTAATGAAATTATCCGAGCAGCTAGCAAATGGAGTCCTGAACTAGCCGCAGCTTGTGAAATATGGAAGGCGATCAAATTCGAGTTCGAGCCGGTAGATAAACTAGATAAGTAGATAAAACTAGATATAAAGAAGGTCTAAATAAAAAAGAAGCGAAATAGAAAGAGAAAAAAGCAGTTACGAAATGCAGTAATTCTTCTTTATTCTTCTAATTGATTGCAATTAAACTCGGCTCAATCTTTTTTTTAAGATTGAGCCGAATAAAAATAGATCTTGATACGATCATGAGACTTGACAAATCGAGATTCCTCTATTCTATATATTTAGAATATATAAAGGTATAATACAATAAATAAATACAAATATAGTATTATCATATGATAATGGAATCAAATACGCAGTATTTACAGAAAAAATCTTTATTTATTGGGAAAGAATCAATGAAAAAAGATTAGGAATCGCAATGCTACTATACGCGTCCGGAGGAGTATTCGGAATAATATTCTTCTATAATCCATTCTTGTGTCTTGCGCGGGGTCTTACTAACAGGACTTCGCTGCACGGGACGGGTTTTCGTCGAAAAGCTAACTCCACCCGGCATTTTCATACCCTTTGGGTGGTATATCGCCTTAAAAAGTCTAAGGGGGTAGTATGAGATCTGTAGTAGGTAAGAGAATTTGCCCTTTGATTTTGATTGAGTATGCTATTTTTCCGCCTTTACCGCGCATTATTGTATGAGCTTCTAGAGGATAGAGGAGCACGTATGCAGGAAGGAAATTACAGCTTAATAAAAAAGTCTAAAAAAGCTTCAACTTTACGGCACTATCAATCAACTAAAAAGCCCTATGTATGAATCCTTACAACCGGTGGGATAGGATAAGAGCGAGTTTCGGTATACTGGGGTTGGGGGATATCCTTATTTCAAAACCTGACGCGCATCTTGCGTTTGTGGGGGTCCGAGAGTGGTTGAAGAAGTATTGCATGTGGAAGTAGGTAGACGAAACTGATTTAGGATTCGAAATGGGCGCATTCGACTAAAAGTCGTACTGAGACCTTTTCAAATTTAAAAGGGTATTCTGAAAGAGGTATTTCATTTTCACAATCGCTTTCTTTTGAATCCAATTTCAAGTTCGATTAGAAGGATAGAAAGGCCATGAGGACGGGAAAAGAAAAATCAAATCTTTTTAATCTCCTTTTTTGCAATTTTCTTATTATCCATTCCATTCATTTTTTTTTATAGAATACTTTAGTATTCTATAGTATTCTATAAAAAATCTTTATTTTGCAAACTAAAAAATACAATAGTCAATATTCCTTATAATAGATATACTTAATTATATTATAAGAATCTTAAGATATTTTTCGAATAGATAGAAATAGTAAATTTGAATTGAGACACCTATTCTATGACGGATTTTAACTTACCTTCTATTTTCGTGCCTTTAGTAGGCTTAGTATTTCCGGCAATTGCAATGGCTTCTTTATTTCTTTATGTGCAGAAAAATAAGATTGTCTAGAACCAATGGGGCCGAATTTTCTCAATGTATTTCCACGCAGGATCATAATACAGATATTTTTTAGTGTAAGTAATATAATATGGTAGGGTATGTGGCTCTTTCTACACACAAATGAAAAATGAAAAACGGCTATGGATGCGGATATAGGCTACGAGCATAAATGCATGCATATGCGGAGCCGGGTATAGCTAGTTTTATTTTAAGTGGATCAACAGATATTTTTTGAATAGAAAGTCAATGTATCTAACCAATTATTTCACAGGAGTACTAGTTACTGAAGGCGATTTCAGAATCAAAAAAAGTAAAGTCAAAATTATTTAGCTTATTCTCTCAATTTCAATCGACCGCTGCTGGATTTAGTATATCTAATATGAATTGGCGATCAGAACACATATGGATAGAACTTCTAAAAGGTTCTCGAAAAAGAGGTAATTTTTTCTGGGCCTGTATTCTTTTTCTAGGTTCACTAGGATTTTTATCGGTTGGGGCTTCCAGTTATCTTGGTAAGAATATGATATCTGTACTTCCATCTCAACAAATTCTTTTTTTTCCACAGGGGGTCGTGATGTCTTTCTACGGAATCGCGGGCCTATTCATTAGCTCCTACTTGTGGTGCACTATTTTGTGGAATGTAGGCAGTGGTTATGACCGATTCGATAGAAAAGAGGGAATAGTGTGCATTTTTCGTTGGGGATTCCCTGGAATAAAACGTCGCGTCTTCCTTCGATTCCTTATGCGGGATATCCAATCAATTAGAATTCAGGTTAAAGAGGGTCTTTATCCTCGTCGTATCCTTTATATGGAAATCCGGGGCCAGGGGGTCATTCCCTTGACTCGTACTGATGAGAAGTTTTTTACTCCACGAGAAATTGAACAAAAAGCTGCCGAATTGGCCTATTTCTTGCGCGTACCAATTGAAGTATTTTGAATACCGATTTCATTTTTTTGAAATGAATTGAATGAATTGGATTCGTTATTGTAAGGAGATTTTTGAGTATTTATCTAAAGAAAGGAACAAACGAGGATAAGAGAAAATTGCTTCTAATTTGTTTTGTCCAAGTGAGATATATGGTATAATATTCTTCCATTTTCATCCGAAAGGGCTTTTTTTTTTATTCTATTTCTCTATTCCACTCCATCTAGATCTAAGAAAGAACCCAATGCAATGAAATTCCACTAGTATACAAAAAAGAGGAATAGATACAAGGTCTCAAACCTTGTTATAGAATTTTTGCTTCAAATAAAAAGAAATATCATATAGAGTCAGCGAATGAAATAGAGTCAGCGAATGAAGCAGATTCATTAACAACTCAATTTACAGATCAAAAATGAAAAAAAAGAAAGCATTGCCTTCTTTCCTATATCTTGTATTTATCGTACTTTTGCCCTGGGGAGTCTCTTTCTCTTTTAACAAATGTCTGGAACTTTGGATTAAGAATTGGTGGAATACCAGGCAATCTGAAACTCTCTTAACTGATATTCAAGAGAAAAAGGTTCTAGAAAGATTCATAGAATTAGAAGAACTTTTTCTCTTGGACGAAATGATAAAAGAGAAACCGAAGACACATGTACAAAAACCTCCTATAGGAATACACAAGGAAATAATACAATTGGTCAAAATAGATAATGAGGATCATCTCCATATCATTTTGCATTTCTCGACAAATATAATCTGTTTGGCTATTCTAAGTGGTTCTTTTTTTCTGGGTAAAGAGGAACTTGTCATTTTGAATTCTTGGGTTCAGGAATTCTTCTATAACTTAAATGACTCAATAAAAGCTTTTTTGATTCTTTTAGTTACTGATTTTTTTGTTGGATTTCACTCCACCCGCGGTTGGGAACTACTAATTCGTTGGGTCTACAACGATCTTGGATGGGCTCCTAATGAGCTAATTTTCACTATTTTTGTTTGTAGTTTTCCAGTGATTCTAGATACATGTTTTAAATTTTGGATCTTTTTTTCTTTAAACCGTCTATCTCCTTCGCTTGTAGTCATTTATCATTCAATTAGTGAAGCATAAACTCATTTGATTTCCTGATATTAATCAAATTAGCATCTTTCTTCCTTTAGAAAGAAAGCCCTTTTCCATTTTAGCAAAATTCTTTCTATTTCTACCTGCTCAAGGTATTCATCATTCCAGTACAACTGTTGCAGTAGAATGACAACAGACTCGTGTATAGGGAACTAGATTAGCTTAGCTACCTATCTAATTTATTGTAGAAATTCTGGGATCTGCGATTGGATATGGAAAATAGAAATACTTTTTCTTGGGTAAAGGAACAGATGATTCGATCGATTTCTGTATCGATCATGATATACGTAATAACTCGGACATCTATTTCAAATGCATATCCCATTTTTGCGCAGCAGGGTTATGAAAACCCACGAGAAGCAACCGGACGAATTGTATGTGCCAATTGCCATTTAGCTAATAAGCCCGTGGATATTGAAGTTCCCCAAGCTGTGCTTCCCGATACTGTATTTGAAGCAGTTCTTCGAATTCCTTATGATATGCAACTGAAACAAGTTCTTGGTAATGGGAAAAAGGGAGGGTTAAATGTGGGTGCTGTTCTTATTTTGCCCGAGGGATTCGAATTAGCGCCGCCCGACCGTATTTCTCCTGAGTTGAAAGAAAAGATAGGAAATCTTTCTTTTCAGAGTTATC